ATAATAAAAATTTCAACTAAAGTAATAATATTATCAACAACTGTTATATCAACAGTATTAGTATTAAGATCAGAAAATTGATTTAGTATATGAATAGGATTAGAAATTAATATATTATCTTTTATTCCATTAATAGAACAAAGAAAAAATTTAATGTCATCAGAATCAAAAATAATTTATTTTATTATTCAAAGTATGGCCTCAATAATATTCCTATTTATAATTATTATAAATCCCTTAATTGTAATTAATGAAAATATAATTTATTATTTATCAATAATAATAATCACTTTAAGAATAGCTATAAAAATCGGTATAGCACCTATACATTTATGATTTATTAATATTATAAAAAAGTTAAAATGGAACAATTGTATAATATTAATAACATGACAGAGGATTGCACCTCTATATGTTATAAGAAATACAAATAATAATATTTTTATAATTAACACCTTGGCCATTATAAGAGCATTAATTGGAGCAATTGGAGGTATTAACCAAACATCAACAAAAAAAATTATAGCATATTCATCAATTAACCATTTAGGATGAATTACAACATGTATTGTATATGATAACGAAACATGGATAAAATACCTAATTATTTACTCATTAATAATTTTAGTTTTAACAAATATATTAAAAAAAAAATCAATTAATTTTATTAATCAAATAAGTATAAATATAAAAACAAAAACCGAAAAAATAAGATTTATTATAATAATATTAAGATTAGGGGGACTACCCCCATTTTTAGGATTTTTACCAAAATGATTAGTAATTCAATCATTAATAAATAATAATTGTTATTTTACAATTATTATTCTAATAATAACATCAATAATTACATTATTTTATTATATACGAATAATTACACCAATTATTATAATAAATAATTATATTAATAAATGAAATATAAAAAGAAGAAATATAAAAACTACATATATATTAAACTTAGTAATTAATATAATATTACCAATCACTATAATTATCAGAATAACATAAATCCTTAAGTTAAATAAACTATTAACCTTCAAAGTTAAAAATATAAATATAGTTTTATAGGCTTTAGTATAATACTACTTCAGAATTGCAGTCTAATATCATTAAATTGACTATAAAGCCTGATAAAGGAATTAAAAATTCATATATAAATTTACAATTTACAACCTATAATCAGACACTTTATCTAAATAAATTAATTTATTTAGAGAACATAAAATTGAATAAATGAATATTCTCAACAAATCATAAAGATATTGGAACACTTTACTTTATACTAGGTATATGATCAGGAATAATTGGAATATCAATAAGATGAATTATTCGTATTGAATTAGGTCAACCTGGATCATTTATTGGAAATGATCAAATTTATAATGTTATTGTAACAGCACACGCCTTCATTATAATTTTTTTTATAGTTATACCAATTATAATTGGAGGATTTGGTAATTGACTAGTACCATTAATAATTGGAGCACCCGATATAGCATTCCCACGAATAAATAATATAAGATTTTGATTATTACCCCCATCCTTAACACTTTTATTAGTTGGTAGAATAGTAGATGCTGGTGCAGGGACAGGATGAACAGTGTATCCACCATTATCTGCAAACTTAGCACATAATGGAGCATCAGTTGATCTAACTATTTTTTCCCTTCACCTTGCAGGTGTATCATCAATTTTAGGAGCTGTAAATTTTATTTCAACTATTATTAATATACGAATCAAAGGAATAACTAGAGAAAAAATTCCATTATTTGTATGATCAGTAGGAATCACTGCCCTGCTACTTCTATTATCATTACCTGTTCTAGCAGGAGCAATTACAATATTATTAACTGATCGTAATTTAAATACCTCATTTTTTGATCCAGCAGGAGGGGGGGATCCAGTCCTTTATCAACATCTATTTTGATTTTTCGGGCATCCAGAAGTTTATATTTTAATTTTACCAGGATTTGGAATTATTTCACATATCATTAGACAAGAAAGTGGTAAAAGTAATGCATTTGGTTCAACAGGAATAATTTACGCCATATTAGCCATTGGTTTATTAGGATTTATTGTATGAGCACATCATATATTCACAGTTGGTATAGATGTTGATACCCGAGCGTACTTCACCTCGGCCACCATAATTATTGCTATTCCAACTGGAATCAAAATTTTTAGTTGATTAGCAACTATTCACGGATCAATAATTAATTATTCACCTTCAATACTGTGAACATTAGGATTTGTATTTCTATTTACAATTGGGGGTTTAACTGGAATTGTATTAGCTAATTCATCAATTGATATTGTATTACATGATACATATTATGTAGTTGCCCACTTCCACTATGTTCTTTCAATAGGAGCAGTATTCGCTATTATAGGGGGATTTATTCAATGATATCCTCTATTTACAGGTATAACTATAAATCCAAAATGATTAAAAACACAATTCTTCACTATATTCATTGGAGTAAATTTAACCTTTTTCCCACAACATTTTTTAGGTTTAAGAGGAATGCCCCGACGATATTCAGATTATCCAGATATATATATATCATGAAACGTAATTTCATCAATTGGATCTACTATTTCAATTTTAGGGACGATAATATTCATTATAATTATATGAGAAAGTATACTATCTAAACGAAAAATTATATTCGTTATAAATATAAATTCAAGTATTGAATGACTACAAAACTACCCTCCTGCTGAACATTCATATAATGAAATGCCTATTGCATTTAACTTCTAATATGGCAGAAATATATGCAATGAATTTAAGATTCATCTATAAAGAATTATCTTTTTTTAGAAATTAGAAAATGATCACAAATTAATTTTCAAGATCCTAACTCCCCTTTAATAGAACAATTAATATTTTTCCATGATAATACAATAATTATTTTAATTATAATTACTACTTTAATTGCTTGAATTATATTTAAAATACTTTTTAATAAAATAATTAATCGGTTCATAATAGAAAATCAAATAATTGAAATTATCTGAACAGTTATTCCTGCCATAATTCTTATTCTTATTGCTCTACCATCACTTCGAATTCTATATATAATAGATGAAACTAAAAATCCCTCATTAACTATTAAAGCAATTGGTCATCAATGATATTGAAGATATGAATATTCAGATTTTAAAAACATCGAATTTGAATCATACATGAAACCTACAAGAGAAATTGAAATAAATGAATTTCGTTTATTAGAAACTGATAATCGAATTACATTACCTATAAATAATCAAATTCGTATTATCGTAACTGCAACCGATGTATTACATTCATGAACTATCCCAAGTCTTGGGATCAAAATTGATGCTATTCCGGGACGTCTTAATCAAGGATCAATATTTATTAATCGTCCTGGAATTATATATGGTCAATGCTCAGAAATTTGTGGAGCAAATCACAGATTTATACCAATTACAATTGAAAGAGTAAATACAAAGCAATTTATTAGATGATTAAAAAATAAATCATTAAGTGGCTGAAAGTGAAGCAATGGTCTCTTAAACCAAAATATAGTAATTAACGCATACTCTTAATGGAAAAATTAGTTTATAAAAAACATCAGATTGTCAGACTGAAAAAATTAAATATAATATTTTTCTATACCACAAATAGCACCACTATCATGATTAAGATTAATAATTATATTTATTATAATAATTATTGTTGTTAATAGAATAACATACTTTAACAAAAATTATAAAATTGAAAGAACAAAAAGAAAAATAAAAATAAATATACTTAATTGAAAATGATAACAAATTTGTTTTCAACTTTTGATCCATCAACATCAATGTATTATTCAATAAATTGAATAAGAACTATAATTATTTTAATAATTATACCTTACCCTTATTGAATTATTAAATCACGACAAAAAATATTAATTGATTTAATTTATAAAACGTTACATCAAGAATTTAAAACTCTTCTATCTAAAAGTGAAGGATTAACATTAATAATAACATCATTATTTATATTTATTTTAGTTAATAATATAATAGGATTATTGCCTTATATTTTTACAAGTTCAAGACATCTAATTTTCTCATTAGCAATATCTTTACCTTTATGATTATCAATTATATTATTTGGATGAATTAATAAAACACAACAAATATTTAGTCATTTAATCCCAGCAGGTACACCAGGAATACTAATGCCCTTTATAGTATGTATTGAAACAATTAGTAATATTATCCGACCCGGATCTTTGGCCGTACGATTAACAGCTAATATAATTGCCGGACATTTATTAATAAGATTATTAGGCAATAATACAACAAGAGCATCAACAATAATAATTATAATATTAATAACAATCCAAATAAGACTAATATTATTCGAAACAGCAGTAGCAATAATTCAAGCTTACGTATTTTCAGTATTAACAACACTATATTCGAGTGAAGTAAATTATGAAAAAAAGTAATCACCCATTTCATCTTGTAGATCCTAGTCCATGACCTTTAACAGGATCAATTGGAGCTATAACAATAACATCAGGTATAGTTATATGATTTCATTTAAAAAATCCAACACTTATATTTTTAGGTATAATAATTTTATTATTAACTATAATTCAATGATGACGTGATATTGTACGTGAAGGAACATATCAAGGTAAACACACCATTATAGTCACCAATGGATTAAAGTGAGGTATAATCTTATTTATTATTTCAGAAATCTTCTTTTTCATTTCATTTTTCTGAGCTTTCTTTCATAGAAGACTTGCACCAACTATTGAAATCGGTATAACCTGGCCTCCGAAAGGAATTCAAACTTTTAACCCTATAGATATTCCTCTTTTAAATACAACAATTTTATTATCTTCAGGTATTACTATTACATGAGCACACCATAGTATTATAAATAAAAATCATAACCAAACAATTAGGGGTTTATTTATAACAGTTACGTTGGGGATTTATTTCACTATCCTGCAAGCATATGAATATTTAGAGTCCCCATTTACAATCAGTGACTCCGTCTATGGATCTTGTTTCTTCATAGCAACTGGATTCCATGGAATCCACGTAATTATTGGAACTACATTTCTATTGGTTTGCTTAATCCGAACAATTAAATTTCATTTTTCAAGTAAACACCATTTTGGATTCGAAGCGGCAGCTTGATATTGACACTTTGTAGACGTAGTATGATTATTTTTATATATTTCAATTTATTGATGAGGTAGTTATTTTTTTAGTATATAAAGTATATTTAACTTCCAATTAAAAGGTCTCATAAGAGAAAAAATAATTTTATTAACTAGATCATCAATTATAATTAGATTTATTATTAGATTAGCACTTATTATATTATGCTCGGTTATTTCAAAGAAAGCAAAAAATAACCGAGAAAAAATAACACCATTTGAATGTGGATTTGACCCTAAAAGATCATCACGTATGCCCTTTTCCATTCAATTTTTCATAATCGCAATTATCTTTTTAATTTTTGATGTAGAAATTGTAATTTTAATACCAACAATCAAAATTATACAAATAACTAAAATAAAATCATGATTTATCGTAACATCAACATTCTTAATTATTTTGATTGTTGGATTATATCATGAATGAAAAAACGGAATTTTAGAATGAAGAAATTGGGGTTATAGTTAATAATAACATTTAATTTGCAATTAAAAATTATTCTAAAAAGAATTATCCTCAAGTAATGAAGTAAATTTTACATTTAGTTTCGACCTAAAAATAGGGTTCTAACCCCTTACTTTTAACTAAAACCAAAATAGAGGTATTTCACTGTTAATGAAATTAATGATTAAAAATCTAGTTAAAAGAGAATGTTGTAACTAAAAGAAGCCGCTAACTATCTTTTAAAGCGGTTAAAGTCCGTTTTTCTCTTATATTTATATAGTTTAAAATAAAACATTTCATTTTCAATGAAAAGAAAAAATATTTATTTTTATAAATACCTGAAGAGATAAATCCCATAATAATATCTTCAATATTAAGCTTTATAATTAAGCTATTCAAGTATTAAAAAACAAAAAATATTAAAGAAAACAAAAAGAAAGAAATTATATAAATTTTTAAATTATTATAATAAAAAAAATGAACAAATTTTCTCAAAACTACTACGTAAAAAAAAGATAGTTTTGAGAAAATTAATTCCCCTCAACCAACTTCTAAATTTTGATTTAAATTAAATGAAATATTATAAAAATTATTATTTAAAATATAAGTTCTAAAAGAAGGCATAAATCATATACTTCCTAAAAAAGAAGAAATTTTATAAAAAATTAAATAATTTGAATATGAATTATAATAAAAAATTGACAATTCATATCCTAAAAAAATACCTAAAAAAATTATAAATAAAGATATCAACTTTATTAAAGTTGATAAAACTAAAAAAGAAGGTGTTGTAAAAATTAATCACATTAAAAGACTCCCTGAAAATATTGATATTATAACCAAAAAAATTATAGAAAAATTTATTAATTTATCTTCGCCATAATTTTGACAAGCATAAGAATTAGGATAAAGTATTATAGTGTAATAAATTAAACGTACACTGTAAGAAACTGTCAAACCTACAGAAACGTATATAATAATATAAACAAATATATTAGAACCTGTAAAAGTTGATATTTCCAAAATTAAATCCTTCGAATAAAATCCAGAAAGATAAGGAAAACCACACAAAGAGAGGTTTGAAATACAAAAACATGTAATTGTAAATGGGAGTTGATAAGATAAACCTCCTATAAAACGAATATCTTGTGTATCATTCATAACGTGAATAATTAATCCCGCACACAAAAAAAGTAAAGCTTTAAAAAAAGCATGTGTTAATAAATGAAAATAAGACAAATAAGGAAAACCTAAAAAAAGAATACTTATTATTAAACCCAACTGTCTCAAAGTAGATAAAGCAATAATTTTCTTTAAATCAAATTCAAAATTGGCACCTAAACCTGATATAAATATAGTTATTAAAGACAATGTTAAAAAAAAATCACAATTAAATATATAAATTATTGAACTAAAACGAATTAAAAGATATACACCTGCAGTTACTAAAGTTGAAGAATGAACTAAAGCAGAAACAGGTGTTGGAGCTGCCATAGCAGCGGGTAGTCAAGAAGAAAAAGGAATTTGAGCTCTTTTTGTGAAACCAGCTAAAATTAATAAAATAATTAAATAAAATATTCATGAATCATACAAAAATAAATAATAAAAAAAATGCCAACTACCAAAATTTATTATTCAAGCGATAGATAAAAGAATTGCAACATCACCAATACGATTTGTTAAAATAGTTAATATACCTGCTCTATGTGATTTATAATTTTGAAAATAAATAACTAAACAATAAGAAACTAAACCCAACCCATCTCAACCAATTAAAATACTAATTAAATTTGGTCTTATAATAAGTATAAATATAGAAAAAATAAATATTAAAACTAAATACAAAAATCGAATTTTATTAAAATCCGAAATCATATAACTATGACTATATAAAACAACTATTGATGAAATAAAAAAAACACAACCTCTAAAAAGTAGAGATATTCAATCAAAAATTAAAGTTAAAGTGATTATTATTCTATTATAAGTAACAAATTCTCAATCTAATAAAAAAGTTTGATCATAATACATAAAAAAAAGGCCCATAAAGAATATTAATAAACCTAAAGTAAATAAAAAAAATGATCTAATTATGTAAAAAGAAGTATTTTTCAAAGTCTGAAATAAAATTATACCTATAACACCACAAATTATTATTCTTATTAAACTATTCAAACATAATCAAACTATAAAAATATCGATTTTTAAAATTATAAAATTTAAAGGAAAACAATGAAAAAAAAGCAATATATATTCACGTAAATTAATATTAAAAATAGATTTTAATCCAGAATATAAAGAACCATGCTGAGTATTAGAATATAAATAAATTCTATAACAACATCTTAAAAATGAACCTCAAAATAAAAAAAAGAAAGAATAATAAGATCATCTTATAACACTATTGATAATAAAGATTTCCCCCAATAAATTTAAAGTTATTGGTCTAGCTATATTATTGGCACAAAATAAAAATCAAAAAAAAGATAATCTAGGTATTAAACTAATCATTCCTTTATTAAAATAAAATCTACGACTATTTGAACGTTCATAAATTAAATTAGCCAAACAAAATAAACCTGAAGAACAAAGACCATGACCAATTATCAGAATAAGAGAACCTAATATACCTAAATTGTTTATTGAAAAAATACCACAAATTACCAAAGCCATGTGTCTCACAGAAGAATAAGCGATTAAAGATTTTATATCAACTTGAAATATACAAACAAAACCAATTACTATTATACCAAATAAACTTAATCTAATAAAAAAAACATTATTAACTATAAAAAACCCTTGAATAAAACTTAAAATACGTATTAACCCATAACCCCCTAATTTTAAAAGAATACCAGCCAAAATTATAGAACCTGAAATAGGGGCTTCCACATGAGCCTTAGGTAACCAAAAATGAAAAAAAATTATAGGTATTTTAATTAAAAAAGCTAAAATTAAACCTAAATATAAATAAAAATTATAATTAATTAAAATTAAAGGATAAAATATACTACAACATGAATTATTAATATAAAAAATTGATAATAAAAGAGGTAAAGAACCAAAAAGAGTATAAAAAAGTAAATAAAAACCTGAAGAAAGACGTTCAGGTTGATAACCTCAACCAAAAATTAATAAAAGAGTCGGAATTAAACTAGACTCAAAAAAAATATAAAATAAAAAAATATTTTGAGTTGAAAAAGAAAGAATTAAGAAAAATAATAAAGTAATTACAACCAAAATAAAATAATTTGATGAACTTGAGAAATTAATCTTATATCTAGCTAAAATTATTAATATGCTAATTCAAACACTTAAGTAAATTAAAGAAGAAGAAAGAACATCCATTATAAAACCATATCTTAAAGAACCGTAAAAAAAAGTAAATAATCTTAGATTTAAAAATAAAGTTATAGAAAGAAAAAAAGAACAAATTAAAATTATTCAATTATTCAAAAAACATAATGGGATCAAAAAAAAATAAAAAATTAATAATTTTATCATATTAAACTTCTAATATTTATTAAATTATCATTACCATGACAACGAATTATAGATACAAGAACTGAAAGACCTAAAACCCCTTCACAAACAGAAAAAGTTAAAAAAAAAATGATAAAATAATACTCTCTTAAGTATCTATAAAGAAAAAAAAAGAAAGAAAAAAAAATTACAACAACTAAATATTCCAATCTTAATAAGGTTAAAAGTAAATGTTTACGAGAAGAACATAAAATAACTAAACCACATAAGAATATATATCAAAAAATTAAATAATTTAATAAAATCAGTTTTAATAGTTTAAAAAAAATAATGATCTTGTAAATCATAGATAGATAATTCTTTAAAACTTCAGCAAGAGAACTATAAGTCCTTACTTTAATCCCCAAAATTAATATTTTAAATAAAATACTCGCTGATTATGAAAATAATTTTTATAATTATAATTATGATATCAACAACTATAATTACCTTAAAACACCCTTTAAGAATAGGATTTAACTTAATTTTAATCACCTTTATATCATCAATTACAATAAGTATATGAATAAAATATACATGATATTCGTATATCCTAGTTTTAGTTATATTAGGTGGTATATTAGTATTATTTATATATATAGCTAGAATTGCTTCAAATGAAATTATAAAATTCTCATTTAAAACTTTAATTATAATAGTAATTTCTATAACAATTGCTATAATTTTATTAAAAGAAGAAATATTATCTTATAACTCTATTATAATTCAAACTATAGATGGTCAACAAAATATATCCATAATAAAATTATTTAATACAAAAAGATCTCTCATTACAATTATAATAGCTTTATATTTACTAATAACAATAATTTATGTAATCTTTATTACAAATACATTTGAAGGACCAATACGTAAGAAAAATTATGAAAAAACCAATTCGAAAATCTCATCCTGTGATTAAAATTATAAATTCTTCATTATTTGATTTACCAACTCCATCATCAATTTCAATTTGATGAAATTTTGGTTCACTTCTAGGAATATGTCTAATTATTCAAATCTTAACTGGAGTTTTTCTAGCTATACATTATACAGCTGATATTAACATTGCATTTGATAGAGTAATTCATATTACACGAGACGTAAATTCAGGGTGAATATTACGAAATATACATGCCAATGGAGCATCAATATTTTTCATTTGTTTATATTTACATATCGGACGAGGAATATATTATGGATCTTATAAATTATTTATAACATGAAGTGTAGGTGTAATTATATTATTTATTATTATAGCAACGGCATTTTTAGGATATGTATTACCATGGGGACAAATATCCTTCTGAGGGGCCACAGTTATTACTAATTTAATATCAGCAATTCCATATTTAGGAAATGAAATTGTAAAGTGACTGTGAGGTGGATTCTCAATTGATAACGCCACATTAACCCGATTTTTTACTTTACACTTCCTATTACCATTTATTCTAGCTGGAATAACAATAATTCATTTATTATTTCTTCACCAGACAGGGTCTAATAACCCAACAGGAATTAATAGAAATTATGATAAAATACCTTTTCACCCATACTTTTCAATTAAAGATATTATAGGAATAATAGTTGCCTTATATTTATTTTTAATAATTAATTTATTAGAACCTCGATTATTGGGAGATCCTGAAAATTTCATCCCGGCTAATCCTTTAGTCACTCCAATCCATATTCAACCAGAATGATATTTCCTTTTTGCATATGCAATTTTACGTTCAATTCCTAATAAATTAGGAGGTGTTGTAGCAATAGTTTTGTCTATTCTTATAATAATAGTTATTCCTTTAACCTCAAAAAATAAATTCCAAAGAAATATATTTTATCCCATTAATCAAATAATATTTTGATCTTTTTTTACTATAGTCCTTTTATTAACATGAATTGGAGCACGGCCCGCCGAAGAACCATTTATCACAACTGGACAAATTATTACAACTTTATATTTTATATATTTTATTATTAACCCAATCATATTAAAAATATGAGATAAATTAACAGATTAGTTGACTAAGCTTTAGACAAGCGTGTATTTTGAAAATACAAAAAAGGAGTTTAATTCTTCTATCAACTTAACTTATAATAATGATTATAAATACTCAAATATAAAAGTAATAAAACCTATATAAAAAATAAAGTAATTTAGGGAAATTGGCAAAAAAACCTTTCAAGTTAAATATATCAATTTATCGTAACGAAAACGAGGTAAAGTTCCTCGAACTCAAATAACTAGAAAAATAATAAATACTAATTTTAAAAAAAATAATAAAGAATTTAAATCACAACCTAAAAAAAAAATAACAGTTAATAAACTTATAAAAATAATATTTATATACTCAGATAAAAAAATAAAAGCAAAACCACCTCTTCTATATTCAACATTAAATCCAGAAACTAATTCTGATTCCCCTTCAGCAAAATCAAATGGTGAACGATTAACTTCAGCCAAAAAAGAAGAAATTCAACAAAAAAATAAAGGAAAAGAAAAAAACATAAATCAAATATAATTTTGAAAAAGAGAGAATAAAAATAAATCAAAACCATAAACAAATAAAATTAAACATAATAAAATTATTGATATTCTTACTTCATAAGAAATAGTTTGAGCTATACAACGAAGTGATCCTAATATAGAATAATTAGAATTTGAAGACCAACCACATATTAAAACACCATAAACACCTAAACTTGTACAACATAAAAAGTACAAAAATCCTAAATTGAAATTATAAACATTAACTATAAAAGGAAATAATAATCATAATCTAAAAGATAATATTAATATAAAAACAGGAGAAAAATAATAAATTATAAAATTTGATATATATAAATAAGTTTGTTCCCTAAAAAATAGCTTTAAACCATCTCTAAATGGTTGTAATAAACCTATATAACCAACCTTATTAGGACCTTTACGTAACTGAATATAACCTAAAACTTTACGTTCCAATAAAGTTACAAAAGCTACAGATAATAAGATTATGATAAGTAAAAAAATATAAATAATTAAATATATTACTATTTGTGTAATAAACACATATATAAATTCTAAATTTATAGCACTAATCTGCCAAAATAGTTATAATTAATCAAAAGTAAATAATATTATTAAAGTAATTGGTCCTTTCGTACTAAATCACTAAAAATAAGGATAGAAACCGACCTGGCTCACGCCGGTCTGAACTCAAATCATGTAAGAATTTAATGGTCGAACAGACCAAAAAGACAAAAATCTACCCCTGCCCCTTATCTTAATTCAACATCGAGGTCGCAAACCTTTTCATCGATATGAACTCTCCAAAAAGATTACGCTGTTATCCCTAAGGTAGGTTAATCTTATAATCGAAAATTTCGGATCAAAAAAATATAAATTAATAAAAAAAGTAATGAAAGTTAATAAAATTTCACTGTCACCCCAACAAAACTAATTTTTCTAAAAAACAAATTGATAAACGAAAAAATATAATTTATAAAATTAGTAAACCTCTATAGGGTCTTCTCGTCCTATAAAGAAATTTTAGCTTTTTAACTAAAAAATTAAATTCAAATTAATTATATAAAGAAAGGCTATTTCTCATCAAACCATTCATTCTAGCCTCCAATTAAAAGACAAATGATTATGCTACCTTCGTACAGTTAAAATACCGCAGCCTTTTAATATTTATAATCAATGGGCAGGCCCGATCTTATATTAAAAACAAAAGAACATGTTTTTGTTAAACAGGTGGAAATAAAAGTTGCCGAGTTCCTATAAATAAATTAACTTAATTACTAATTTTAACATTATTAAATTTTTTAAAAGTTAAAAAAAAAATTCTAATATATAATTAAAAAATAAGAAAATAATTATAAAAAATAGATAATTATAACAAAATAATTAATGGAAATTTTTAATCCTAAATAATATTTTATAAATTGTTCTTTTTTAAAAAAAAAGAGAGCTTATCCCCTCTTATTTTTAATTAATAAACTTTTAATAATTAAATTAATTAAAGCATTATTAAAAATGAATTATATTCAATTATTAGAAAACTAGATATCACTTTAAATGAAAAGCATATAACCTCCAAAATATAATTATAAATTTTTTTGAAACAAAAATAAACATTAAATCTTAAATCTTAAAGTTTCGAGAAAAAAAAATAATTTATTAATTTTATCAAACCCTGATGCAAAAGGTACTCCAAATAATAAATACTTAATTTATAAAAAATTTTAACCTTCACAGTTATAAAAAAAAGAAATATTAATTCTTAAAAATACTAAAAAATAAAATATTTTTATCAAAAAATAAATATAATTAAAAAATTACAAAAATATTAATCAAGACGAGTTGAATTGCACAACATAAATTATTAATGTAAATAATAAGTTCCCTAAAGGAAACATCTTGAACTTACCAGGCCCACCTTCCGGTAGGCCTACTTTGTTACGACTTATCCCAACTATTTTATAATGAGAGTGACGGGCGATGTGTACATTATTTAGAACTTAAATCAAAATTAAAAGTTTTATAAAAATTACAACCAAATCCAATTTCAAGATAGAATCAAATCTAACCATCCAAAAATAAAATTAATGTAACCCACCTCCACTTAAATATAGCTACATCTTGACCTAACATTAAATTCATAAAATTAAAAGAAAATATTCTTATAAAACATTCAATGACAGCGATATATAAGCAAAATTTAAGTTAAATCAATCGTGGATTATCAATTAAGGGGCAGGTTCCTCTGGAAAGAATAAATAACCGCCAAATTCTTTTAATTTTAAGAAAATAACTATTAATATTAAAGCAAATTTACAATCACAATAATAGGGTATCTAATCCTAGTTTATAAGTGAATTTCATATATCTATATAAACTAATAAAAAATTATTAAATTTGAATTTCACCTCAAAATAAAAATTTTAATTATAAAGAATAATATAATATTTAGCCGAAAAAATTTAATTTAACTAATTGTATAACCGCGACGGCTGGCACAATTTTTGTCAGTTATAATTAAAACCCTGGTTTTATCACAAAATAAAAACCAAAAATAAACACTGAAAAAGAAAAATCATTTAGAAATTTAGGAAAACCTTACATATAATAAAGTTCAAATTCCAAATTAAAAAGAAAGAATCAAACTTTTAATTATTCTAATTAAAATATCAAAGGGAACAAGTTTATGGCCCCCCCCCTACCCGGATCCTACGTCTCTACTCGTGTTCATCACCATATTATTCACCCACCTATAAATATTTATATGATTATAATATCCTATCTATATACTATTATTACTACTCTCTAATATCATGTACTGTTACCCATATCTAAATACTTACATATCTTGATTCTTTATATAGCCTATCACATATTCCATTTGCTATAACTCCATATACTCTTTATATCCACTACACTATTACCTTATCCTAAATCCTCCTATGTCCATATACTTTATGGTATGATCCTTCTAACCCTATATCTCGGTCTCTTATATCCCCTTATTTCTTATTAGTAAACATCTCTCTTTATCTCACTTCTTCTTTTCCAACCATTCCATATTGATCATGCGTCACATTGTTATCTATCATGCATCTGTTACCTATTCAATACACTCCTATCTCTACTTGGGATGTTAGCTTACACCGTCTAAATATTCCTATTCGTTATATACTAGTATTCTTTCCCTTTCCTTAAATAGTCTTATATATATATATATATTATCCCCCCCTTTCTTTTATACTTTTTTTAAAACATCTAATTAACATTAACAGTAATTATATAATAATATATAATTTATTAAAATTAAATAAACCAAATTCTCTAATTTAATATAAAAATTTGTTTGACAGGACCAAATGTAACCCTACCCACAGAATTTTTAAATTAAATGAAAATCATGTTCCTAAAAAAATAATTAAATAAATAATAAGATGCCTGAATAAAGGGCTATTTTGATAGAATAGATAATGTAATTATATTACTCTTATTATATTATTTAGAATTAAACTAATCCTTTGAAATCAAAATTCAATGTGCATCATTACACCTAAATATAGAAAGATAAGCTAAATTAAGCTTTTAGGTTCATACCCTGAAAATAGAAAATAATTCTTCTTTCTA